GTATACGTACGTATACAGGGTCATCTTTTCTGTAGTTTCGATAGAAGGATTCGATTCCTCTACCAATGCAGTCAACTCCATTTGTTAGAACAGCTTCCATTGAGTCTCTGCACCTATCCTTTTTTGATTCTCGCTTTCTGAACCCTTGTTTTCTGAACACAGGATTTGGCTCAGGATTGCCCATTTTTAATTCCAGGGTTTCTCTGAATTTGGAAGTTACCACTTAGTAGGTTTCCATACCAAGGCTCAATCCAATCAAGTCCGTAGCGTCTACCAATTTCGCCATATCCCCCTTATGAGGCCGAGATCTCATTGTGATCCCCCCGGAACCCTTGAATTCATTAGATACTGATTCCTATATCGAAAAAGTGTCTGCTCCTATTTCTTACCCATCTTCTTTCATCTCTATCGGTGGGCCAGTATTTGGTCCAATCGGAAATGATTCTATCATTGATGTATCTGCAATTCAATATGGATGGATATATCCCACATATACATGTCTCTCTCCCTCTCATTTTTCCCGCGCGATTGGGAATACTGGAACGGTCGATATTCATTCTTCTTTTTTTTTCGTCCTATCTCCTCCCTTTCCGAATGAAACCAGAGGAATGTCTCATTATGATCTGAATTGCATTCTTATCTTATCCTTTCCTTAGGACCGATCCGCTCTAATCTAATAGAATTTAGAATTAATAGAATCTGCTATAACTAATATGGATATAGTTATATATAATTATTTCAAATGTAATATTTTGCATTTAAAGAAAAAAAATTCGAAATCAAAGAAATAGAAATTTCTAATAATAAAATTTCTAATCTAATAATAATAGAAAATAGAATAAGAATTAATAGAATGATAATATAAATCACTCGAATTTTCAATAAAAATTCTATATAGTTATAGTTAGATTCTAATATAGAAGAATATTCTTATGATATTAATTAATCATTTTTAATGGAATAGAATTCGATTCTTCATTCTATTAATATGAATTATTATATAGTTAAGATTCCGGTAGTTTACCGAATTCCTATGCACTATTTCTGTTATGTGAGCCCGCTTAGCTCAGAGGTTAGAGCATCGCATTTGTAATGCGATGGTCATCGGTTCGATTCCGATAGCCGGCTTTTCTCTATTTGTCCGATTTTTTCCATGATTTATAATGTCTCCTTGAGATCAAGGAATATTGAAAAGACTCCTTCCTTTTTTCTTTTACAAATGTCGGGTCACCGATCTATTATGTCGTGGGAACTTACAACTATGAATAAAAAACTGATTGGAGCAGTGAAATCTCTACAGAACAAATCAAGAAAAGGATCCTTAACTTCCTATATATACAAAATAATCCGGATATTGATACAATTCATCATTCTTCTTTGTAGTACTTCAGTAGATTTATCTTCGTTTATCGTTTAGTTCAGTCTGACTTAGGTTTATTCTGTAAAATGAAATTTCAATAAAATAAATAAAAAAAAAGGGGGGGAGTCTTTATGTCTCGTTACCGAGGGCCTCGTTTCAAAAAAATACGCCGTCTGGGAGCTTTACCGGGACTAACTAGTAAAAGACCTAGACCGGGAAGTGATCTTAGAAACCAATCGCGTTCCGGGAAAAGATCTCAATATCGTATTCGTCTAGAAGAAAAACAAAAATTGCGTTTTCATTATGGTCTGACAGAGCGACAATTGCTTAGATATGTTCGTATAGCTGGAAAAGCCAAAGGGTCAACAGGGCAGGTTTTACTACAACTACTTGAGATGCGTTTGGATAACATCCTTTTTCGATTGGGTATGGCTTCGACCATTCCTGGAGCCAGGCAATTAGTTAACCATAGACATATTTTAGTTAATGGTCGTATAGTAGATATCCCAAGTTATCGCTGCAAACCCCGAGATATTATTACTACGAGAGATGAACAAAGATCCAGAGCTTTGATTCAAAATTATATTGATTCACCCCCCCACGAGGAATTGGCAAAACATTTGACTTTTCACTCATCCCAATATAAAGGATTAGTAAATCAAATAATAGATAGTAAATGGATCGGTTTGAAAATCAATGAGTTGCTAGTCGTAGAATATTATTCTCGTCAGACTTGAACCTAACTAAAATAACAAAGCTTCGGACAATTTTGCCCCCCCTTTTTCGCCAAAGTCAAGTAAATAAGGGGTTTGATCCGGATTTTTCTCCCACTCACGTATCACAAATGGATCAGCAGTGAGATTTTCATTCTTTTCCACTCTTTCCGGCATTTTCCATACCACAGTAATTAGGAAGAATCTCTATCAAATAAAGGTCTTACTGTTGGAATAATGGCATCAATTGTTATTTGATACATTGCGGTTGGTAACGTTGGTGAATTAGGTGAAGGTACGGAAAGAGAGGGATTCGAACCCTCGGTAAACAAAAGTCTACATAGCAGTTCCAATGCTACGCCTTGAACCACTCGGCCATCTCTCCTACATAATCTTAGGATTATGACCCAGAAACCGAGTGAATAGCGAGTCATTCATATTATTGCAATACAGGTACGACCGATCAATTAAATTCGAAATAGAAAACTTTTCGTCAAAGAAAGATCTTCCGTAGGCTCGAGGGATAAAAAAAAACTTCTCGAGTTCTCAGAATCCGTAGGAAAAATTCCTTGATTCCTCAACTTAGATAAAATAGTAATAATTGGTATACTACTCAATTTGAATGAAATCCAATCGGATTCAAATATTTCCTATCTATCCCTGTCCAAAAGGGACAATTTGAGTGGAAGGTCCACATCCTTTTTTTTTTAGAATGAGTCTGTTTGTTTTTATGTGATTTCGTACTGTACAATTCCTTTGTTTGTGGGATCATTTTCCCTCGAGGGGGAATGAGAAGAATTATCGAATGGACTGTTAACTATGCCTAGATCTCGGATAAATGGAAATTTTATTGATAAGACCTCTTCAATTGTAGCCAATATCTTATTACGAATAATTCCGACAACTTCAGGAGAAAAGGAGGCATTTACCTATTACAGAGATGGTGCGATTTGATTCTTTTTTTTTTATTTATTTACCGCCCTCAGTCTTATGAGAAAGAGACATGATTCGGGATACAAAGAAAAAAGATTCTTGAAATAAACCTACGCTTGATGAAGGTGAAGTTAGTTTGGAGATAGAACAATTCCTTCTGTCGTGTATCCCCGATTGATGCAGCCTCAGATGCTTCAATTGTCGATTCTAGTATTGAGCAAAAGGTTAACCTATAGGTTCTTTCTGTATTGCAGGTCAATACTACTTCACTAGTACCAATAGGCCGCATAGGGGAAGAAGCACTACACCTAGGAATCAACAACACGAAAACTTTGTTATAAATTACTCCTTTTCCTTATCGGGATCGGGACTAACAAGAATGGTTGGGACAACAAACATCCATCTCGTTCGTACTTTGGATACCCGTATAACCATCGAAGATCGTTGAAGTGACTAATTCCTGGAAATAGAGGGCGTTGAGGACAAAGAAATTGTTGGAGTTACCATTTCTATCTAGCACCAACACGCTTGGTGTTAAGAAAAGACAGACCTCTTGCAGGAAGGATGGCTAGAGATTTCTTGTAAAAACACCAGCCCCTGTCAGTTCATAATAAAAATAGTTCAATCTTTTTTGATTCCATGGATTATTTCCCTTATTACTATGCACAGAAGGGAGGAGCCGTATGAGATGAAAATCTCACGTACGGTTCTGGAACGGAGATTCTTTGAATAGAATGAACGACCGTAACGGATGTCGGCTCAATCCGAAGGAAATTATGCGGAAGCTTTACAAAATTATTATGAAGCTACGCGACCAGAAATTGATCCCTATGATCGAAGTTATATACTCTATAACATAGGCCTTATCCACACAAGCAACGGAGAACATACGAAGGCTTTGGAATATTATTTCCGGGCACTCGAACGAAACCCATTCTTACCACAAGCTTTTAATAATATGGCTGTGATCTGTCATTACGTGCGACTATCTCCACTATAGAAAGAAGGAAAGAAAGATCAAATCTTCTAGTAAATACTAGAAACAAAATAGGCTTTCTACATATGCATCGTCCAAAGCAACGATTTTTATCAGCTGTAGCAAAGAAAGAGACTTCATACGAGCCGAAATATGAAGAAATAGGTATGGCCTATATACTAGATTCTATGGATAAAGGATCTAATTGATGGAGGAAGCACCGTAAAGATCAATTAGCGAGGTTTGGGAGCCGATACAATAAGAACTGCTTACTTATGTCATGATATGAGATAAAAGTTAGGAATCAACTTATGTAATAGAGTCGATCTACTAAGGTATTGAGCAGCGGTGTAGCATCAGATCCCAAAGATAGTAAGTCCTTTCTTTCTTCTGGAGGAAAGTCCTTTTCAAAGATTCTATATGAATTTCTATATGAAACCGAGATAGTTACCTTTCAGAAAATTCTAACGATAGGGGTAGATACCTATGTTCTTCTGAAGGTGGGAGAAAAGATAAAACTGATTATTGATCAAAATTAGAGTTTGAAACTCATGTAATTAACCTCTTCTGGTTAACCCGAGAAAAAAAAATGGGATAGATTTACGAGAAATCTTATTCAGTTAGATATGGTAGATTAAGATGGGACACCAAAAGAATTGATTGCTGAGCCGTATGAGGTAGGAAACTCTCAAGTACGGTTCTAAGGGAAGGAATTGACCCACCTATTCCGGCCGGGGAGAACAGGCCATTCGACAGGGAGATTCTGAAATTGCGGAGGCTTGGTCCGATCAAGCTGCTGAATATTGGAAACAAGCTATAGCGCTTACTCCAGGTAATTATATTGAAGCACATAATTGGTTGAAGATCACAAGGCGGTTCGAATAAGAACACTCTCTTTTTTAATTCATTAACTCTCTTTTTTAATTCATTATAATATTGGATCCATCAATCAAATAAAATAGATCGTTCCTCTGGGAAGAGCCAATCAAGGAATTTCATTATATCCCTTCTAACATCG